TCTTTACCTGTCATTATTGTGTGTGCTTCTGGAGGAGCGCGCATGCAAGAAGGAAGTTTGAGTTTGATGCAAATGGCTAAAATATCTTCCGCTTCATATAATTATCAATCAAATAAAAAATTATTCTATGTATCAATCCTTACATCTCCTACAACCGGTGGAGTAACAGCCAGTTTTGGTATGTTGGGAGATGTCATTGTTTCTGAACCTAATGCCTACGTTGCATTTGCGGGTAAAAGAGTAATTGAACAAACATTGAATAAGACAGTACCCGATGGTTCACAAGCGGCTGAGTATTTATTCCATAAAGGCTTATTTGACCCAATTGTACCACGTAATCCTTTAAAAGGTGTTCTGAGTGAGTTATTTCAGCTCCACGGTTTCTTTCCCTTGAATCAAAATTCAAAAAATTAATAAAGTATAGCACTAAATTCAGTTATTTGTAGCGAACAAGTATTTAGTTCATCGTAATCAAAAAAAAAACTAAAAAGAATGGTGTTTTCTTTGATGACATAAGTTATACTTGTAATGTAATAAGAGTTAGAAGTTTCGGGTAATTACTTTTTTTTTCCTCCAGATCTATTTTTTTATCCTACCTCTATTCATGATTAGTAATCACGAACCTTCTATCAACAGGATAAAAAAGTGAATTTTTCCCTCCGAGGAATTAGGGAAAATAAAAAAAAAATTATCTGGCCTTCTTACGTATTAATATAGACAATAAAAAAAAATATCGAAATCAAAATAAAAAGAAATAAATATAAAATAGAGAATAGAAGTTATTTCTATATCTATCGATAACCCCCGTTTTTTATTTTACTATGAATCCCCATTTGTTGGATGGATCGAATTAGTTAGAGTCGCAAACTCCTAATAAAATCTTTATAAACTCCTTATTAGATTAGAAAGATAGAAAGAAATAAGGATGGGAGAAGAATATTAAAATATATTAATAAAGCGAATTATCATACATATTCGTGTAGAAAGATGAATAGGTACACTTATTTTATTTAGTTCTACATTCCTTGCACTTATTAACTACTTATTAACTACTTATAAATATTAATTTCTATTATTAAATTATATTATAAATATAATACAGTTTATGATATATACTTAGGATAGATATACTTAGGATAGATATACTTATCATATCATAAGATATCTTTCTCTTTCTAATAGATAGAAATATTAAATCGAGGCACCCATTCTATGACAGATCTCAACTTACCCTCTATTTTTGTGCCTTTAGTGGGCCTAGTATTTCCGGCAATTGCAATGGCTTCTTTATCTCTTCATGTCCAAAAAAATAAGATTGTCTAGATCCGATGGGACCAAATCTCATCAATTTATTTCAACACTGGATCATAATACAGATATTTATTTAGTGTAATATGGTACGATATGTGACTCTTTACGAACACAAATGAAAGAACTGTTATGCATGCGGATACATGATATCCGCATAAATGCATGTATATGCAGGTATAGCTGGTTAAATTAAAAATGGATCGGCGAATATTTTATTTAAATGGAAAGTCAATGTATCTAACAAATTACTTCTAACGGTTTACATCAGAATAGTGCTAGTTAATGAAAGTTACTTCGGGATCAAGAAAGTAAAATTCATTTGGGTTATTCTCTCAATTCCAATCGAATGCAACTGGATCTAGTAGAGTATGAATTGGCGATCAGAACATATATGGATAGAACTTATAATGGGGTCTCGAAAAACAAGTAATTTTTTCTGGGCCTGTATCCTTTTTTTAGGTTCACTAGGATTCTTAGTGGTTGGAACTTCCAGTTATCTTGGTAGGAATCTGATATCCGTATTTCCATCTCAGCAAATTATTTTTTTTCCACAAGGGATAGTGATGTCTTTCTATGGGATCGCAGGTCTATTCATTAGCTCCTATTTGTGGTGCACAATTTCATGGAATGTAGGTAGTGGTTATGACCGATTCGATAGAAAAGAAGGAATAGTGTGTATTTTTCGTTGGGGATTTCCTGGAATAAATCGTCGCATCTTCCTTCGCTTACTTATGAGAGATATCCAATCCATCAGAATGGAGGTTAAAGAGGGTCTTTATCCTCGTCGTGTCCTTTATATGGAAATCAGAGGCCAAGGAGCCATTCCCTTGACTCGTACTGATGAGTATTTTACTCCACGAGAAATTGAACAAAAAGCTGCCGAATTGGCCTATTTCTTGCGGGTACCAATTGAAGTATTTTGAAATGAACTGAAGAAAAAATTGAAAAAAAAAACTTGCTAATTTCCTTTTTAATACAACCGTCGACTCTATCTGATATTTCTCTGAAGTACGAGTTCTATAAAAAGGTATTGAACCCATGGATCTATTTCCTATTTTTGTCTAATAATTTAGATCTCGGATCTATAAGGAAAGGAATATAGAAATAGAATAAGGGTCCTTTTAGGATAAAAATGAAAAAAAAAAAGAAAGCCTGGGTCTCCCTCCCATATATTTCATCCATAATATTTTTGCCCTGGTGGGTCTCTCTCTCATTTAATAAATGTCTGGAACCTTGGGTTACTAATTGGTGGAATACCGGGAAATCCGAAACTTTTTTGAATGATATTCAAGAGAAAAACGTTCTAGAAAGATTCATAGAATTGGAAGAACTATTCCTCTTGGATGAAATGATAAAGGAGTACCCGGAGACGCATATACAAAAACTTCGTACAGGAATACACAAGGAAACGATACAATTGGTCAAAACACACAATGAATATCATCTCCATATCATTTTTGATTTCTCGACAAATATAATTTGTTTCGCTATTCTAAGTGGTTATTTTATTCTGGGTAATGAAGAACTTGTCATTCTTAATTCTTGGATTCAGGAATTCCTCTATAACTTAAGTGACACAATAAAAGCTTTTTTGATTCTTTTAGTTACTGATTTATGGATCGGATTTCATTCGACCCATGGTTGGGAACTAATGATTGGTTCGGTCTACAACGATTTTGGATTGGTTCATAACGATCAAATTATATCTAGTCTTGTTTCCACTTTTCCAGTTATTCTAGATACAATTGTGAAATATTGGATCTTCTATTATTTAAATCGTGTATCTCCTTCACTTGTAGTCATTTATCATTCAATGAATGAATGAAGAACTCATTTGATCTCCTGATATCAATCAAATCAGAATCTTTCTTCGTATATAAAGAAAACATTTTCAATCTTACTTAATTCTTTATACTTCTAGTTCTTCAAGGTATTCGTCCTATATTCCAGTACAATTATCCCAGTACAATGACAGACTCGTGTATAGGGAACTATACTAGCTACCTATCTAATTTATTGTAGAAATTCCGGGATCAATGATTGGACATGCAAAATAGAAATACTTTTTCTTGGGTAAAGGAACAGATGACTCAATCGATTTCTATATCGATCATGATATATGTAATAACTCGGGCATCTATTTCAAATGCATATCCCATTTTTGCGCAGCAGGGTTATGAAAACCCACGAGAAGCAACTGGACGAATTGTATGTGCCAATTGCCATTTAGCTAATAAGCCCGTGGATATTGAAGTTCCGCAAGCCGTGCTTCCTGATACTGTATTTGAAGCAGTTGTTCGAATCCCTTATGATATGCAACTGAAACAAGTTCTTGCTAATGGTAAAAAGGGGGCTTTGAATGTAGGGGCTGTTCTTATTTTACCCGAGGGATTCGAATTAGCCCCCCCCGATCGTATTTCTCCCGAGGTGAGAGAAAAGATGGGAAATCTGTCTTTTCAGAGTTATCGTCCCAATAAAAGAAATATTCTTGTGATAGGTCCTGTTTCCGGTCAGAAATATAGTGAAATCGCCTTTCCCATTCTTTCCCCCGACCCTGCTACGAGGAAAGACGTTCACTTCTTAAAATATCCCATATATGTAGGTGGGAACAGAGGAAGGGGTCAGATTTATCCTGATGGGAGCAAGAGTAACAATACAGTCTATAATGCTACATCAGCAGGTATAGTAAGCAGAATAGTACGTAAAGAAAAAGGAGGATATGAAATAACCATAGTTGATGCATCGGATGGATATCAAGTGGTTGATATTATACCTCCAGGACCAGAACTTCTTGTTTCAGAGGGTGAATCCATCAAGCTTGATCAACCATTAACAAGCAATCCCAATGTAGGAGGTTTTGGTCAGGGAGATGCAGAAATAGTGCTTCAAGATCCATTACGTGTCCAAGGCCTTTTGTTCTTCTTGGCATCTGTTATTTTGGCACAAGTTTTTTTGGTTCTTAAAAAGAAACAGTTTGAAAAGGTTCAATTGTATGAAATGAATTTCTAGGTCCAGAAATTCCTTAACATCAAGTTGGTAAAAAGCAACAAATTATTGTCGATCGATACTTATGTATGATCAAAAAATTCTGTAAACCTTTTTGTTTATACTGTTTTTGTTTTGTTTGTGGGATGTCTGGAATTCATTACGTGTATCCCATTCCTAGTAATAGACTATAGGCATACAAATATAAAGGAAGAGAATACAAGGGAAGAATGGGAAAAATGAAAGGAACAAATACTTTTAGGAGGGATTACTAGTCTTCCTAATCTTCTATTCGACACAAGAAAAGGGTGGAAAATCCCTTTTCTTGTGTCGTCTTGTATCGAAATAATAATAATTTTTTCTCTTGTTCGTCAAAGATTACTATTCCTTGCTTTCCGGGTCTATTGGAACTCCTTTGTTTAGATTCATAAGAAGTAGTAGACAAACAAAAAGAAAGGGTTAGGGGAGGAGAAATTCATTGAACAAATAGAACTTCTTTAATTATTCAATTAATTTAAACTTCTAATTTAGAAAAATTATTCAAACAAAAAAACTTTTACTGTTCCGGTTGAAAGGCAAATTAGATTTTTACAAATATCCAAATCCTTATTTATTATCTCATCAGAGTTTTTATAGAATAAGGTTCTATTAATTTAGTATAGAAAAAATTTGCAGGATGTCTCATCCGTAGAAATCCATATAAA